TTAATCGAAGTCCAAAAATTCCCTGAGTAAGAACTGCTGGATCATCACTTATTCAATGAATAGATATAATGAAAAAAATTCAAGGAAACGTTTGTCCTTTGATCAAAATAAAGATAAGCTCCGGAAGCTTGAAAGAATGAAAATTGTTCCATTTATTTTTACAACTCTTTGAAAAGTTTTGTAAGTCCGGTTGCGAGGTCTAAATATTTAGTATGAATCATAGTTCTAATATTTTTAGAATCCATTTTCTATATTCCGTGCTCCAGATACTCGAATAAATATCTGACGGGATAAAACCATCTCCATCAAGATGACAGATCCATTTTATGTTCTGTACTTTCAATAGGATCAATTAAAACAAGCCACACACTCATATTCCGGAAATACAGAAACAAAGAAATTCCACGATCAAACTACCAAATCAAAATGGAATAGGCTAAGAAACAATAAGAAACCTAAATGCTTAACTTTCCTTTCTATTGAAAAACTAATTACTCGATTCTTGTGAATCTAATTCATAGAAATTCCGTCCAGTAAAATGGACGAATTATAAATCTCCAAAATAATAGATAGAAATATCGCAAATAGAGCCATTGCAACACCCATCAAAGGAGTAGTTCCCCACCCCGGAGCTACTTTACCATATTCTGAATTTAATGGTTTTAATAAATCCCCTACAACAGTTCGTCTTGGACCAGATCTAGAATTATCCTCAACGGTTTGCGTAGCCATAAATACTATTTTTTATTCATTTAGATCTGTTGACTTTGTATACCATTCCGCTGTAAATATAAGGATCTTATCCTATAGATCTATTGTGATCTTGAAACTTTAGAATTATAATAATGGAAACAGCAACCCTAATTGCCATCTCTATATCTGGTTTACTTGTAAGTTTTACTGGGTATGCCTTATATACTGCCTTTGGGCAACCCTCGCAACAACTAAGAGATCCATTTGAAGAACATGGGGACTAGTTGAAGTAATGAGCCCTCCATATTGGGGGCTCTTTACTTCAATTAAGATAATAAAAAATTATTTAACCTTTTTCGTAGGAACTTTAGGGGGTTCTCTAAAAAAGATAGCGAAAAAAATAATTCCTAAAGTCGAGACTAAGAGGAATGTATAAACCAATGCTTCCATAGATTTGATCGTGGTTTACAATTATAGCTTTCATACCTGTTTATTGGGGCTCATTTCCCAACAAGTAAAATAAAAAGAGTAAATGCAATGATTGAAATAAAGATTTATCTAGTTCTCTATGTGAAATTCAAAATCATAAAAAAAGTCGAAAAAGAACAAAAGAATGTTAGACTACCTGTCTTTTTGTAGTTGGATCTCCAAGTTTTTGGAATGCTCCAAATTCTACTTGAGCATCTAAATCTGGGTCGATACCAGCAAAAACATCTCTGAACAAAGTTCTAGCACCATGCCAAATGTGCCCGAAAAAGAATAGCAGAGCAAATGAAGCATGTCCAAAAGTAAACCAACCCCTCGGACTGCTACGAAAAACACCATCTGATTTCAAAGTAGCACGATCTAATTCAAAAATTTCACCCAATTGAGCACGTCTAGCATATTTTTTCACAGTAGCGGGATCGCTATAACTGACTCCATTAAGCTCGCCACCATAGAACTCAACAGTTACACCTACTTGTTCGACACTATATTTCGATTCTGCCCTTCGAAAAGGAACATCGGCCCTAACAATTCCGTCCCCGTCTACCAAAACAACAGGAAATGTTTCAAAAAAAGTAGGCATACGACGTACAAAAAGCTCATGCCCCTCTTTATCTCTAAAGACAGGATGTCCTAACCAACCGACGGCTATTCCATCTCCATTGTCCATTGAACCTGCTCTAAATAACCCCCCTTTTGCTGGATTATTTCCGATGTAATCATAAAAAGCTAATTTTTCGGGAATTTTAGACCAAGCTTCTGATAAACTTTGATTTTCGGCTAGTCCAGCACCAACTCTTCGATATATTTCTTGCTGGAAGTATCCCTGATCCCATTGATAACGAGTAGGACCAAATAATTCAATGGGGGTTGTTGCTGAACCATACCACATAGTTCCAGCAACGACAAAAGCTGCAAAAAAGACAGCAGCAATACTGCTGGAAAGGACAGTTTCAATATTTCCCATACGTAATCCTTTATATAGACGTTGGGGTGGACGCACACTAAGATGGAAAAGACCCGCTAATATGCCCAACGTTCCTGCTGCAATATGATGAGAAGCTATCCCCCCCGGAACAAAAGGATCAAAACCTTCCACGCCCCACGCGGGATTTACGGATTGTATCCTTCCAGTTAGTCCATAAGGATCGGACACCCATATTCCAGGACCATACAATCCTGTTACATGAAATGCGCCAAAACCAAAACAAGCCACCCCTGCAAGAAATAAATGAATTCCGAAAATTTTGGGCAAATCCAAAGAAGGTTTTCCAGTACGTTCATCACAAAAGATTTCTAGATCCCAATAAACCCAATGCCAAATAGCCGCTAAAAAGCACAAGCCCGAAAACACAATATGTGCTCCGGCCACACCCTCGTAACTCCAAATACCCGGATTCGTTATAGTCCCTCCTGTGATATTCCAACCGCCCCACGAATTGGTTATTCCTAAACGAGTCATGAAAGGTATAACGAACATACCCTGTCTCCACATTGGGTCAAGAACAGGGTCAGAGGGATCAAAAACTGCTAATTCATATAGAGCCATCGAACCGGCCCAACCAGCAACGAGAGCTGTGTGCATTATATGAACAGAAAGCAAACGGCCTGGATCATTTAATACAACAGTATGAACACGATACCAAGGTAAACCCATGAAAATACCCCTTATATCAACAAAAAATAGACACTATGTAACTTTATTGCACTAGAAAAATTTATATTATGGACTCTAGCCTTTCATTAGATTTTCTCGTAAAATGGAACAATCATATTTGTAGAAATAAAAAGAAACAGATTTATTCTATACCCGATAAGTAACAATACGCAATGGTGGGTAGACGAGAGGGGTTGACAATTTTCTCTATGAATATTTAAATAAGTAAATGCAGACATATTCGCTTATCACCCCAATGACCCATTCGTAACAACTTTACTTTATTTAGTATTCCTTTTTTTATAAAAAAAATGCAATATAATAAAAGTAAATCATTTTTAACACGATAAGCTAATTCTTACGTTTCCACACTAAAGTTAGATATATGATTTTATTATTTCTCCATTTTATGCCCATTGGTGTTCCAAGAGTACCCTTTCGAAGCCCTGGGGAAGAAGATGCATCTTGGGTTGATATATAGTGCGACTTGTCAGATATAGTAGGTCATATGGGATTTACCCGTTTTCTCCCCCGATCGAGATATCCTCTCTTTCACCCCCAAAAGAAGAATGATTGAATCATAAAAAATTTGGAGCGTGAAGTGTAATGAAGTACAATTCTATCGATTTTTTGATTTTTAGAGGGGGTATCCAGATTATTACTCGAAATTATGAATAATTTATGGTTGGCTTGATTGAACCAATAAAATAAAGTACCCAGGCTCTGTTTAGAAAAAACCAATTGGTAATATATCTACGATCACCACTTCTATCATATCCGTATATTTTACAGAAAACATTAAATAAGAAATTCAGAACAGGAAGAAGTTATAACAAAAATACACAGTATTGTAATATTTGTCCTATATGTGCAAATCCAAATCGGGCAGATCTTTACTCAGAGTAGAAAAGAAACCTAAAAGAATTGAAAAAGTCCATTCAGAAACAAGAAAATTACATTGTGATTGGGCTTCGATCTCGATGAAAGCAATACATCAATGAGAAGATAGTTCAATAAATTGAGTATATTATTATTTTTTTTTCTTTAAAAGTTCGAAGAAGTCCATTATGAAAAGAGAAAGAGGTTTAAAATCGACACATTGATTCCTTTTTTGCTTATATGATTTTTGGTGAACTGTATGCATCAAAAGGTGCATGTACGGCTCTTAAGGAAAAAAATGGAATCCTAATCAATCGACTTTATCGAGAAAGATTACTTTTTTTAGGTCAAGAGGTTGATAGTGAAATATCGAATCAACTTATTAGTCTTATGGTATATCTGAGTATAGAGGAAGAGAATAAAGATTTGTATCTGTTTATAAATTCTCCGGGGGGGTGGGTAATACCCGGAATAGCTATTTATGATACTATGCAATTTGTACAACCAGATGTACAGACAGTATGTATGGGATTAGCCGCTTCAATGGGATCCTTTCTTTTGGCAGGAGGAGAAATTACCAAACGTCTAGCATTCCCTCACGCTTGGCGCCAATGATTCTTTTATTTGAGAATATATATAAAGACTATACCTTCGCCATAAAAACATTTAATAAAAACATTTTATAAGTAATAATAGCATGGTATTTTGAATTCCATATGCAAATTTTTGTTTTTTAAATCATTCAATTATATATAGAAAGAGTAGTATGAAAAAGAGGGTATTTACAATTTTATCTGATCGATCAGGAACCTAGTTTAATTTTAGTGTCACAGACTTTTTTGTTTTTTTTTTTCATACCAGAAAACTTTTAACAATTTTTATTTTAATTCATTTTTATTTTAATTAGAAGAAAACATAACATATGAAAAAAAAAAAGAAACTTTCGGATTGTTGAATAACAAAATGATATAAAAAACAACGGAACCATCGTAGTATTTTTAAATAGATTCAAAAAAGAAAAAAGAAAGTTGGTTATTGTATTGTTTATTATTTAAGGATCTGGATCCAAAAGACCCGGTAGATTTTGTACTTCTTTTTTCTTTGATGGAAAAAAAATAAATTCGTAAACGTTGAAAAAAATTCATCGAAGAAAATACTCTATCCATAGAGGAAAAAAATGAATTGCATGGGTGGAAAAGCCGTATGCACCAATACGCAGAAAATGCTTGTACGGTTATTGAATATTATATTATTTTTGCTCATTTATTTATTTTCTTATTTGTATTTATCCCCTTTACCTTTATTTGGGAATAAGTACAATCTTTACCAATCTAGGAGAAATCATTATCAAAATCTTTATCAAGATAAGGGAAATACTTATTAAGTTATAAAATCAGGGTAATGATCCACCAACCCGCTAGTTCTTTTTATGAGGCACAAACGGGAGAATTTATCCTGGAAGCGGAAGAGCTACTGAAAATGCGTGAAACTATCACAAGGGTTTATGTACAAAGAACGGGCAAACCTTTATGGGTTATATCCGAAGACATGGAAAGGGATATTTTTATGTCAGCAGCAGAAGCCCAAGCTCACGGAATTGTAGATCTTGTAGCCGTTGAATAAAAAATCGGTGGCAAGGATTATTCTAAAAAAATACAGGATTTGATATTTCATTTTTTAATCTTCTTACTTTAATTTTAATATAATATCTCTATTAGTTAATCTATTAATAGTTAGTTAATCTATTAATAGAATATAAGTAATATAGAATCTAAGTAATTCACGGTTAGGATAGATCTAAACCTGCTCATTATATATATATATATTACGACTTACCATGCCAACTATGAAACAACTTATTAGAAACACAAGACAGCCAATCCGAAACGTCACAAAATCCCCAGCTCTTCGGGGATGCCCTCAGCGCCGAGGAACGTGTACCAGGGTGTATGTGCGACTCGTTCAGATCATATACTAAGAAGAAAAAACCAATTTCATTTTTTCAGTATTGTTGATCGGTTAAGATAGTGTGAATGTAGTTTTCCCATTCAGACTATCTTAACTTATATATATACATTCTTTACATTCTTCTATTTCTTCTATCTTGTATCAAATTTATGGTTTCGATTGGTGCAAACCCAATAGTCTTAATTTACAATTTAAGATGAGAAGGACTTTCCCATCGGTAACAAAACAAATATAAAGTTAGTTACCCGTTAAGCGGAGAAAATACTATTTCAATTAAAGATAAAGTATGTCCTTAATGAATGAATTTTGATGGATTTTGTAAGAACGGAATAAGAGGGTCAGCTACCCAGCAAATTTTCATAATTAAATACCGTTACTGTATAACTAGATTTCGTTGTGAAAAAATCTACTTACTAAATATTGGATGGGTAGAGCCAAAGAGTGTGAACTGTACAAGTTAACAATAACATTAATTAAATGAATATAAAATGAAAAGAAAAAAGGCTCCGGTGTATAGAGAGGACCTGCCCGTTTCTAAAAAAAATCATAGAAACGATGGAACCCACCAATTTTTTATATATGTCCTATTTCATTTACTATTACTATGTTTTTTGATATCTAGTATCAATACAATTTATTAGTTTGAGGTTCAATATTTGGAAAAAAAAATATAAAAAATCGTGGTTGGGGAGGTTATAGTAGCAAGAGCCATTGGAATTTTTTTTTATACATTGGAAGAATCCATTTTTGTTATTAATAGACTAGGAAGAAGAAAAGAATAACTGAAAAATCAAATAGTTATTCATCAAAGTCTCAATTATTCAATGACCAGAATTAAACGAGGATATATAGCTCGGAAACGGAGGACAAAAATTCGTTTATTTACATCAAGCTTTCGCGGAGCTCATTCAAGACTTACTCGAACTATTACTCAACAGAAAATTAAAGCTTTGGTTTCGGCTCATCGGGATAGAGATAGGAAAAAAAGAGATTTTCGTGGTTTATGGATTAGTCGAATAAATGCAGTAATTCGCGGGAATCCAAAAGTATATTATATTTATAGTAATTTAATATATAGTCTATACACGAGGCAATTGCTTCTTAATCGTAAAATAGTTGCACAAATAGCTATATTAAAAGAGAATTGTCTTTTTATGATTGCCAATGATATCATAAAAACCAAAAATCCCCTTAGACTTTACTCCGGGAAGGTATAGAATAGAAATTTGTTTATTTTGATAGCTTTATCATATGAATGTTTATCATATGATAAAGCTATCAAAATAAACAACCACGCTTAATAAAAAAAATTATTCTTTGTCACCGATTATCTTTTTTCTTACAACATAAAAACCCAAATTGAATTGTCGTAATTTTCGAACAAAACATCAATCCATGTTTAATTCGAATCTAAATTCAAAATTTGATTTCAAATTATTAATTTCTATATTTTTTTTTTCTTAAAGTAGTAGTTCTAGCGGTCGACTCGCTTTTTTCAAATTGTTTTTCATTATTAAGAAAAGGTAACGAAGATAAAATACGAGCTTGTTTTATAGCAATTGTTATTAATCGTTGTTGTTTTAAGGTCAATCTATTTACGCGTCTGGATAATATTTTTCCTTGTTCACTAATAAATCGACTAATTAAACCCATGTTTTTATAATCAATTCGGTCCCCCGATTGGATCGGGGGCAAACGCCTACGAAAAGATCGCTTGGATTTAATAAAGAGTCGCTTAGATTTTTCCATTGTTTATTTATCCCTATTCCAAAAATCACATTTATTACAAGAAATACAATAAAGGATTTGTTTTTTTATTCTTACTTTTTTAATATATGTTGTTATATAATGATATTTGTATATAATTCAACTGTAAATTATAGAATACAGATAGATCTATCTATATAGATACGAAAAATAGATCATTTTACATGTTATGTTCTTTGGTTCGAAGGGTAACACACAAGCGATCAATTTTCTCTATTTCTTTATTTCTGCGTGAATTATATGTTTGCAACAACGGGGACAGAATTTTCTCAATTCCAATCGACTAGGCGTATTGTGTCGATTCTTTTTAGTGATATATCTAGAAATACCCGTTGATTCCTTATTAACACTCTTTTTATCACAACCGGTACATTCCAAAATAACAATTACTCGGATATCTTTACCTTTGGCCATGAACCTCCTTTGGGTTTTTAATTCACTTAATTCTTTTCTTTTCGGATTCGAATCTAAGAAAAAGAAAAGAACGAAAAAAAACTAAAATAGAAATTAATAATTCGAAATCAAATTATGAAAGATTTCGTTCCAATTAAGATTAATATAGTACAAAAATAATACAATGATCTCGAACTATATTTCGTTTCGAATTGCAATACAATTGCAATACAATATTTTAGTTTTTTAATTAAGTATTTTTTATGATATTGTTGCCCCCACCCTATCCATTCCATTTAAATTTCTGCTTTCACTCTATTATTAATAGAAATGGAATTGAATTAATAATTCAATTCCATTGAAGCCTGGACCAGATCCCGAGTTTCACTCCGAATTTCAATGAGGCCAAATTAACCCTTATTCTTTATCTTTCCTAACTTATTCTATTACAATTGTAAAAAAAAGAAGAAATAAAAGACGAAGAAGAGGAGATTAATTACATATATTTAATACTTAATTGGATCTATAATCTTCTTCACCCCCCCGTGTCAATAACTAGAATGAAAAAAAGGGGAATATCAATGCATCTGGAAAAAAACGATTGATCTCTATCAAGAGACCCGCCAAAGCCCCGAACCATAGAGTACTTACTACTGGTGCCACGGAAAGATATGTTTTTAGATCTCGCATTTCAAATCCTCCTTTTTAAGTCTTATATATATATAATTTATTTGTATATATATAATTTATTTGAATTTAATATTCTTTTTTCTTATTCTAAAGAATATTAGTTATATTTCTTTAGAATCTTTTTTTTCTTTTTCATATTCTATTGTATATTATAGTATAGGAAACTGAAAAAAATGGCAGAAAAATAGATATATATATATCAACAGAGAAAAATGTGGAAAACAAGACAAAGATTCTTTACAATAACACTAGAAACAAATGGAAAAGGGATGTAGCGCAGCTTGGTAGCGCGTTTGTTTTGGGTACAAAATGTCACGGGTTCAAATCCTGTCATCCCTATCCCTAACTATTACTTATCATATGATATTCAGTATTATATGATATTCCGTATTATATATTTATTATATGAGATGAGCAATAAAACGGGACCAATTGAAGACGAATTCCAATTGGACATACATACCGAATAGCTATATGTATATATATTGATTATGTATATATATATTGATATAGTATATACATGCAAAATGTATTTGGATCATATAAAATAATTTATGAAAACAAAGCGCTCTTAGTTCAGTTCGGTAGAACGCGGGTCTCCAAAACCCGATGTCGTAGGTTCAAATCCTACAGAGCGTGATGGTTCAAATCCTACAGAACGTGATTCTAGTATTGTTCGAATGATAATTACACTGAAATAATTGAACATTAAAACGTCTGAATTTTATCCTTGTAGATTAGGATTAAAACAAAATAAATAGGGAATCTGCAAAAAAAGAGACATTAATTAATCAAAGATCCAACTGATCACCTCGTCGGTATTGTAAATATGCAGTTACAAATAATCCAGCCAAAGTAATGGGAATTAAACCTAACACGATTCCAAATAGAAAAACTTCAATCATTTTTATTTGTTCGAAAGGTAAAAAGAAAGGTAATATCTATCCTTAAAGATTAATCTGTATTGATCATGAATCTCAACGACCGAGAATTGTAAATTGACGCAGTAAGGAACTATAGAATGTCTTATCCCCAAATTTACTATTCCTCTCAAAATTACAAATCAAATAAGTCGTATTTTACTCAGGCCGATAAATAGAGATGAGGTTATAATTAAAACCGCTAGTAAAAAACCGAAATAACTAGTTATAGTGGGCATATAGAAGCTAAATGAAATATGTTTTTTTTATACATATGTTTATAAAGCACTTCCCTAAGTTTCCATTTTTGAGAGAAAAAAGAAGATAAGAAAAAAGACTACTTGAAAGATACAATTGAAAATTGGAGATTCATCAATAAATTCTTACAGACGAATAAAAAGAAATATAGTGACATAATTTAGAAATAAATTCATCATCTGTGACATCTACCCATCCTGTGATTCCAAATCAACAGACTTATTAATCAACTCATGAATTGAGTAAACTAATCTAATGAAAATCTTTAGTATTATTCTATATATATATT